TTATATTCATAAAATTTTTTATAAAATAATAAAAATCTCAAAATATTTAATTCTATTTTTTTATTATTTCTTATTAATTTTTATTTCTTATTAATTTTAATTTCTTATTTAATTTAATAAAAAAATAAAGTAAAAGCGGGTAGCGGGAATCGAACCCGCATCGTTAGCTTGGAAGGCTAGGGGTTATAGTCGACGTTGATTCATCATTTTTAACGTCTCTAATTCAAAACTGAACGTGAAACTTTGGTTTCATTCGGCTCCTTTATGGAAGATGTATAAATTCCTATATTAAGACATGAACGAAAAAAAAAATTCCACCCATAACATCTATGTCAGCTTTTCTGTCTGAATGTATTCAGAACAACCCGCTTTCTAGACGATCCCTATAGAAAAGAGGGGGATTCTATTATAACAACCTTTCTAGTTACTTCGTTCTCTATTTCTATGTGAGAGAATCCTTAGGAAAAGCATTTTGTTTCTACCGAGCTAAAACAATTTGTCGATGTCTCTAGTAAACCAAAGTCATTGTTTAATAGCCATTTTGCTTCAATTTCCGTAATACAAATTCCAAATTAAAGATTTAGTTACGATTCGAAAGCCACTTTCTATCTTTATCCATGGATCCTTTACTCATACTTATTCAATTAGAAGATCTAATAAAAAAAAAAAAAATTATGTTTCGTAATCTCATAATCCAATTTTTCAATTTTTAATTGATTCTTGGATACAAATCACGAGAATGTATATTCTTCCTCGAATTTTTCATTGAGAGGTAAAGGATTAAATCCTTTTAAGAAATAAAGTTTTTGGTCGGAATGAAATATTAATCAAACCGAAAGACCCCTTAACTATATAAAGGATTATAGAACGAATCACACTTTTACCACTAAACTATACCCGCTACAATCCGATTATTGTATATAAATGAACCTTTTGTCGAACAAGAAAATGGGTCGTAATAAAAAGTTAAAAGAGTAAAAAGAAAGGATAGGATCATAAAATAATCATGAAAATTAGAGCGTTTACGTGTTGTATCAGAGAACCCAATGAGATTCGGAAAAGAGAATTCATTAAATTTCAATAACTAAAACTAAATAACAAGTGTTTTTTTGCCGGAGGTTTTTGACCTAGACGTCTCGACAAAACTACTTAAGCCATAACATACATGAAAATGTATTGTGCAAGAATCCACAGCTCCCTTTTTGTTATTTATTTACTTTACTAAAATAAAAGGAATAAAGAAAATAAATATAAAAAATTAAGATAAGAAACGACACTTTGATTCGATATCATTTGATTCTATATCATAGAAATCAAAAGAGTTTTTCCAATCGTAATAACAAGCAATTTAGTTTTCAAATAAAAAAAAAATTATTTATGATTCGTTGGAACAATAAATGGCGGGCCCGGCCTGGTCAGTACTTAGCCGGGCCGTGGAACTAAAAAGCACTCTCGGATGAAAAAAAAATATTATGAAGGGCTCTTTCAATCCTTATTTTTTATAATGTAACATAGTATTATCCTTTTTCAATTGGGAGGAGAGATGGCTGAGTGGACTAAAGCGTCGGATTGCTAATCCGTTGTACGAGTTTTTCGTACCGAGGGTTCGAATCCCTCTCTTTCCGTTTTTGTTGATGACTTGGTATTTTCTTTCGAATTTTTCGCGAGCTCTTTTTATTTTTAATAGTTAAAAATGTGTAATAGATAAAATCCTACTAAGAACATTTTAAAATCAAGCAAGGAAAACAAAAACCTTATCTTTTATTCTTCACGTCCAGGATTACGTCCTGGATCATTAGACAGGAATCCGAAAATAAAGAGAGAAACAAAGAATATCACTACCGTGTAAACAAATAGTTTGAGAGTAAGCATTACATAATCTCCAAGATTTTTTTTAGTAAAAAAGAGAATAGATTCTCCGTTTTTATACCGCATACCCTACTATTTTGATTTTTTATTTTGACACCAAGAAATAAAGTGGGGTGATCCAGATTTTTCGCGGTTGTACAAGAATTTCAATATTTGAATTGAGGGTGTAAGACTTATCTGATCTTATCAATTCTTTTCTTTGAATTTTTTTTTTTTTTCAATAAATCATGAATTTGTCTAGACATTATTAAATTAAAGATATCATCGAAAACTTACAGCAGCTTGCCAAACAAAGGCTAAGAGAAAAAAAAACAGGGGTATTACTGGCATAACATCTACGATTGGATTTAAAAAAGCGTAGGCCTCGGGCAATTTGGCGACGAAAAAACTACTTGAATAAAGAGCAGAATTAAGACAGATACAGATCAAACTAAATATATTAAGCATAACAAACATTTTGTTCTTGAGGATAATTGTATTTTATTTATTTTGATTGAGTTATTAATAAATTGAGTTTTTTATTATTTTATTATTATAAATATGTTATTATTCATAGAAAAGAAAAATGAATAAAAAGAAAATAAGATAGACCAAAAAACTTTCTTTGATTTGAACTCACCCAATCAAAAATCCTTCAATTCTCAAATCAAAAGAGAATAGAATAAACCATACTTTCATACAATATCTTAATTGAATTATATGTAATGATCAATAAATTCTGTTTAATTCTACGTCTACATGTATAAAAATTCTAGTAATCTATTTTATAGATAATAGATATTTAGACTTGAGTTGACGAACAACCAGTACCAATATTAGTGTTTATTAGTGTCGACTAGAAATGGGGCGTGGCCAAGTGGTAAGGCAACGGGTTTTGGTCCCGCTATTCGGAGGTTCGAATCCTTCCGTCCCAGAACATACCTGACCCACGATCATTTTATTAATCTATAATTTTATTAATCTATAATAAAAAATAAAATATATATCTATATCATAATCTATATCATAATAAAATATATCAAAATAAAGATTGTCTTTTCGACCAGTCTTCCGTTTAAGAGTATAATATTGTTATAGAATGTGATTCTTATTTCTTTTTTTTTTTTTTTTTTAATCATATCTTTTTCACAAATTTAATCGAGTTCCACGCATATGAAACGAAATTTTGATTTGTTAAATATTACTGAATTTTACAATATGAAATATGAAAAAATAACAACCTAAATCTTCAATCTTTCCTTACATCAGTCTTTTTTTTTTTTATTAATCATCGATGGTTTAATCCAATATGGATTTATCTTTCTCTTAATGATGATAAAAAGCGAATGGTACTTACTGTAAAACCTTATGCAAATAATGATATAGGGTAGGAAACTATTCAATCAATTAAATCTTTTTAATGATTTCTTATGAGTTCTTGGTACTCTAAGAAGTGTGAAATTGTTGAATTTATCCTATCACGTTACTTGAAGATAGAGATTCAAAATAACTTGTTTATTCGTGTTTATTTATTCATGTTATGTTAGTTATAATTTAAAAAAAAAATTATAAACAATGGGGTTAAATTGATTGAATTCTTGTTGAGACTTCGTCATACATTATCCATTCTTCATATAGCAGAAAAAAGTATAGATTATTATGTACCGACCGAACCGATGATTATTCACGATTCCATAATTGAATCAATTACATACTGGTTCCAAACTGAAGGAATGTTATGGTAAAACTTCGTTTAAAACGATGTGGCAGAAAGCAACGTGCGACTTGAAGGACATGATCGGCTGTGGATTCTTACATCCACCACTTTTTTATATTATATAGGAACGAAAGTGCTCTTGGCTCGACATCATTATTTGTTCTGTTCCACTGGAACCCTCATTTTTGAGAGTGTTGCCATGTAAATAGTACACGATGGAGCTCGAGTAGAACGTATTGATTAATTTCTCAAGGGCAAGAATCTAAGGTTAGTATCGATCAATAAATTGGAACAACTTCGTAAGTATATTTTAGATATATAAATCTAAAGGATCCAATTCGATAAAATTTAAAAGTTTATTTTGTTGGAATTGGTAAAACTCTTTTGATCAAATCAAAAGTAAAGTGTATTACGTAGGAATCAACCATTCATACGATTCTTTGATAGAAAGAAATCACAAAAAATGGTATGTTGCTGCCGTTTTGAAACGATTTAAAGATCACCGAAGTAATGTCTAAACCCAATGATTCAAGGCAAAGATAAAGATCCTGGAACAAGGAAATACCGTTTTCAATTGTCTCAACAACCAGATTTAAGAATCAAAATAGATTCTAAAGGAGACAGACAAAAAGGGTTAGAGACCACTCAATAAATTTAATACCTAAAAGGTTTCTTTTGAGTTATTTGAGAGTTATTCAACTTGAGTTATGAGGATACAAATAATTTTTTTTTTTTTGGGGGGGGGGGGAGACTAAGAAAGAAAAAGTATTTAAACTAAAATCAATAATATAATGAATTTGATGATTTTATGGATCCATTTGATATTATGATTCTATACATAGACATAATTTAGAATTTTCTCGAGCCGTACGAGGAGAAAACTTCTTATACGTTTCTAGGGGGGGGGGGAGTATTGTTCATCTATCCCAATGAGCCATTTATCGAATCGTTGCAATTGATGTTCGATCCCGACGAGAGGGAAGAGATCTTCGTAAAGTGGGTTTTTATGACCCGATAAAGAATCAAATCTATTTAAATGTTCCTGCTATTCTATATTTCCTTGAAAAAGGTGCTCAACCTACAGGAACTGTTCATGATATTTCAAAAAGGGCGGGGGTTTTTACGGAACTTCGCCCTAATCAACAAATAAAATTCAATTAATGAAATAAAAAAAATGTGGTAATGAAATAAAAAAAATGTGGATGATTTGTATATAGCCTTGTATAACCTTTTTGTTTCTTTGCTATTTCCTCTTTTGTTCTATTTATATCATACTAAATTTATTATTGTTACTATAAAATTACTATAAAAGAGTGTCTTTTATAACGACAAAAATCTATTTCTATTTTATTGATATAAATTTTATTGATATATATAAAATAGATAGAAAAAGATTAAGTGAATAAATAAATGAAGTAATGGGGTCTATAAATATAAAATTTTGAGATTACTGTCAATGAGTTAAGGAACAAATAAAAAAACACAAAGGATTTCACTTGCTTATTTTAGTGAATAAACCTCATTTTTTTACTTAATTAAATTTTTTTTTTTCCACCAATATTGTATCAATGTTGTGTTGTATAGAAATATTATATATAGTGCCAATCCAACACAAGTCCTTAGTTTTTTTTTTTTTTTCTTATTTTTTCTTATAATTCTAATTGTCTAATTGATTGAAATTGGAATTGTTAGTTATATTTATAAATTGTTTTTTCTTTTGTATTCTTTTCTCAACATTCATATTGACAACAGTGTATCAAATAAATATAATCCGATCGTGGATAAAAGGATCCATTTATATCTCCGTCCCATAGCTTTTATTTCATTCAAATAATGGGTTCTTGTATTTTCTGTGATACAAGAAGTCTTTTTTTGATTAAGATTAAACTCAATAAAATCTATATATACTATAGAATTAATGGATGACATAAGAGACAGGGAGCTATTTATAAATATTTTACTTTATCCCTATTTTTATCTGAGAATTTTTTCATCGGATCTGTTCATTTTTATTATGTTCAGAATCTAATCAATTAGAATTTTAAAAATTTGTGCTATTTTAATGTTTTGATTGGTTTGGATTGCGTTGTGCAATTCAATCTTTTTTTTATTGAGATTCCGATTGTATCTACACATTCTAATTATTTTATTTGGGTTGCTAACTCAACGGTAGAGTACTCGGCTTTTAAGTGCGGCTAGCATCTTTTACACATTTGTATGAAGCAAAAGATTCGTCCATACCATCGGTAGAGTTTGTAAGACCACGACTGATCCTGAAAGGAATGAATGGAAAAAGCAGCATGTCGTATCAATGGATAATTCTAAGAATATTTCATTCTTACCGAATAGGTCCAAAACCTTATTTAAATTGTTTGAATTCTTGTCGTGTAATAAAAAAAATGAATTTGGTCGAGTGAATAAATGGGTAGAGCCCTACTACGGTTCCAATTATAGGGAAACAAAAAGTAATGAGCTTCTTAATTTTTGAATGATTACCCGATCTAATTAGACGTTAAAAATATATTAGTGCTTAATACGGGAAAACCTTTTCCCATGAGTGGATTATAAATTTCTTATGAGTCCTAATTATTAGCTATTACCCATTATGGGGTAGAGATAAATGTGTAGAAGAAGGCAGTATATTGATAAAGATTTTTCAAAATCAAAAGAGCGATTGGATTGAAAAAATAAAGGACTTCTAACCATCTTGTTACCCTAGAATGAACATAAATCAATTAGATGGAAAAAGAGAGGCTAGAGAGTCTGTTGATGAGTCTTACTTGTTCCGAGGTATTTTCTTACTATAATACCTTGTTTTGACTGTATCGTACTATGTATCATTTGATAACCCAATAAATCACCTATTTCTTTTCTTGTTCACATTAAAAATGGAAGAATTTCAAGGATATTTAGAACTAGATAGATATCAGCAACATGACTTCCTATACCCACTTATCTTTCGGGAGTATATTTATGCACTTGCTCATGATCGTGGTTTAAATAGATTGATTTTGTTGGATAATGTAGGTTATGACACTAAATATAGTTTACTAATTATAAAACGTTTAATTAGTCGAATGTATCAACAGAATCATTTGATAATTTCCGCTAATGATTCTAACCAAAAAAAATTTTTTGGGTACAACAAAAATTTGTATTCTCAAATGATGTCGGAGGGATTTGCAGTCATTGTGGAAATTCCGTTTTCCCTACGATTAGTATCTTCCTTAGAGGCGACAGAAATCGTAAAATCTTATAATTTACGATCAATTCATTCAATATTTCCTTTTTTAGAGGACAAATTCCCACATTTAAATTATGTATCAGATGTACTAATACCCTACCCCATTCATCTAGAAATCTTGGTTCAAAACCTTCGCTATTGGGTGAAAGATCCCTCTTCTTTACATTTATTACGACTCTTTCTTCACGAGTATTATAATTGGAATAGTCTTATTACTCCAAAAAAAATGATTTTTTCAAAAAGTAATCCACGATTATTCTTGCTCCTATATAATTCTCATGTATGTGAATACGAATCCATTTTACTTTTTCTTCGTAATCAATCTTCTCATTTACGATTAACCTCTTCTGGTATCTTTTTTGAGCGAATACATTTCTATGAAAAAAAAAAATATCCTGTAGAAGAAGTCTTCGTTAATGATTTCGCCATCTTATGGTTCTTCAAGGATCCTTTTATGCATTATGTTAGATATCAAGGAAAATCTATTCTGTCTTCGAAGGATACCCCTCTTCTGATGAATAAGTGGAAATATTATCTTGTCAATTTATGGCAATCTCATTCTTATGTGTGGTCTCAACCAGGAAGGATTTATATAAACCAATTATCCAAGCATTCCCTTGATTTTTTGGGTTATTTTTCAAGTATGCGACCAAACCTTTCGGTGGTACGGGGTCAAATGCTAGAAAATCCA